AAATCAAACTGCATAGTTATAGTTTAGAGTTTGTTTGCTACGGGGCATGTCTTGTTTAAAGATTCATACAACGGAACCCCACTTACATTTATTTTGTATTTCGATTCCATTTAGATATGGTGTAGATATAGGATGCTCTTACACAAACTCTCTTACTTTGTCTCGGTTTCTCCCTAAAAAAGCAATTAAATACAAATACTAAAAATAGTATAATACTAATAAATAATACTAATAATATCGTAATCGCACGTAATCGTATTAGTATAACTATTAATATCGTACGTATAATATCGTACGTATTTAGTATAACTATGTTTTTATAGTTCATTTTATATATAATATAATTGAAATTATATTATTTCACTTTTTTTTTCAAATCAAAACGAAAAAATTTCAGTAGTCATATGGGTAAAACGGCTAGGGATTTCTAGCATATTCTACTCGAAGTATTCTTTTCATTAAAATCCAGGTGGAGAATCATTGCTTCTATTGATTCGATAGGAATACGTAAACATAATCTAATACATCGAACGATTATATTTTATCCCCTTTCCTTGTCCTAGATTTCATTTCTATTTTCCTTACTTTATTGATTTGATTCAATCCGTTGAGTTGCTAGGAACCTTTACATATAACAACTCATATCTTTCTATACCAAAACCAAAAAATTGGAAACTTAGAATCTGTACTATACCCCCGCCTCGGACCCTCTCAGAAAGAAAAAGAATCGAGTACTAAAGAAAGACCGCGATTGGGGATGAACAAAAATACTTGTTACGGCAATAAAACTTAGTAAGACCAACCGATGGGTTAGGTTTCGCTACAAAAAGGGAGTTTGTTTTGGAGCAAACTTACACTACACAATGAAAGATAGCGCAGAGTGATAGAATCTGTGGAATCATAAATGATCTACATAAGATACTTCTAATAGAAAGAATCACACATTCTCGAACAATTCGAGAGACCAAATCCACAAACCAACCCAACTCATAGAATATAGAAGAAGGAACGTCGATACATTAAGGACCAATTCATTATCTCTGCATTATATTTGAAACAACCAAGTTGGGTTGTTGTTCGGCCAAAAAGCAATTAGTCGAAGTCGGGGGACTTCCACAAATACAAGTCCAAGAAAAGAATAGGTACTAGATCCGTGTAACTTAGGATTCGATTTAGTTGGGTCGGGATGAAGTTTTTAGACAGGATCCTGTCATGATTTTCACTTCATAAATTGACTGAGATTGGGTATACTAAAACAAAAACAAAAGTATATCAGTAATTCTTTGATCATGGACAAGAAAAAAGTCATATGTAATTCATCCATTGGAATGAATTATTGTTTTTATTTTCCTGTCCCTATGTATTCACATGAGCATATGGTAATGCTTTCATTTCTATGAACAAAGGAACCGGTTAATCCATAAACAAGTATTAATGAGGAAATGAAAACTATACTAAACTAAAATGTCTATAAAAAAACGGAATGTGTTAGGGCTATACGGACTCGAACCGTAGACCTTCTCGGTAAAACAGATCAAACTGATTATTATCGAAATGATTCGAACTGTTTCAAAGACCCAACATGCATTTTGTTGCATTGGGCTCTTTCATCAACTGATTGATGTAAAGATCAGTTAGTCCACCATATTTTTTCTTTACAGGAAGATAATAAGATGGCTCCATGTGCTCTGTGATTCATCATTTGTATTCTGATCTAGGAGCAATACCAAAGTGTTTCAAAGAAGGGTTACCTTGACTTAGGTCTGCCTCCGGCCTAGATCAACCTAAGTTAAATGGAATCTCTATCGCTCCGCTGCAAGAGTCAAATATGAGACTTCATACACCTTAAAGTTCATAGGACGAAAAGAGGTTCTTTTGAGTCCCTTATACTCATTAAGCCTGGCATTGAATGGACTGGGTATTTACCTTATCAATTAGCAAATCAATGGCGGGTTCTATTTGATTTGGCACTTGAATTCGCACTCAAATTGAACCGAACCAAATATTTGTCAGGCTATTGTTCTCTTGTTCCCTCGAATCTATGGAGTAAGACATCGATTTCTCAATAAGATCATTGCATAATGGGCTCCCTTGAAAAGCATTGGCGCACGTGTAAACGAGGTGCTCTACCTAACTGAGCTATAGCCCTTGTCATAGATATCTTAACATATAGATAATTTCTTGTCAAGATAGGATCCCACATGATAGTTCTCTGATCCGTTTACTGTTAGCAGATGGGTATTGCTTAGAAATAATATTCCACCTATAATCCCCGAGGCGATGGGTCCTTTTTTTGTGATGATAAATAACCTACTTAACTCAGTGGTTAGAGTATTGCTTTCATACGGCGGGAGTCATTGGTTCAAATCCAATAGTAGGTAGAACTTATTAGATACCAGAGTCAATGGTATCTAATAAGTTTTTCTACCCATCTTCTTTTTTTCGTTGTATCATCTAGACTTGATTGTGTTCAATTGGCGGAATCAAAATGTGGTGTATA